TTTTTTCTTCTCATTCAATATATTATGTCAATTGATGAGCATACTAATTAATACTAAATAAATAATAACTAATAACGAGTTAAAATAAAAGTCAAAAAAAGGGTGTTATGTTATAAGGCTCTTGTTCCAAACAAAATATCAAAAAAATGGAATAAATACAATTGAAAAAGAAAAGATCCAAATTACTAATATATATTAGTAATTTTAGTAATGACCCTATTTATAATATTTTTATTGAAAATATAAATGATTGAAAATAGGATTTCATTTAATTTAAAGAGAGTTTCATTTTTAATTTAGAAATGAAGTTCCATGTTATTTTGACATTCCTTTATTCAAGATACTTTATTCAAGAGTTGCTCGAAAAATCGGTTGAGTCAGAATCATAGGATGAATAGATGTCAAAGAGGATAATTTTTTTTTATTTCTGTCACTATTGTTTGTGCTGTCTATAATGAAATGAATAATGAATGATAAATGAAATCAAAAGCTTTCAATTCAATTGGGACTCATTTTGTCAATTGGTCTTTTTATTATCTTATATTTTTCAAGATAAGAAACTTAGGTAAGTGTTTCATAAATAAACATATGTATAAATAGAACGTATCCCATTTAGTTCCTTCATGCCTACTATAACTAGTTATTTCGGTTTTCTACTGGCGGCTTTAACTATAACCTCAGCTCTATTTATTGGTCTGAGCAAGATACGTCTTATTTGAAATTGATTGAATGAACAATTCAATTCATAAAAATGTTTTTGTGAGATATCCAGGTAGTTCATAGTTCCTTCCCATGTAAATTGTAATTCTTGATTATTGAGATTCGTGGGCGATTTGGATTACTATTTAGAGATAGATATTACCCCCCCTTTTTTTTACCTACCTTTAAAAAATTCAAAAATGATTGAAGTTTTACTATTTGGAATCGTGTTAGGCCTAATTCCTATTACTTTGGCTGGATTATTCGTAACTGCGTATTTGCAATACAGACGCGGCGATCAGTTGGACCTTTGATTAAGTAAGAGCTCATCTCTTTTTAAATAACATCTCTTTTTTTTATTGACCTCCTGCGGATTAAAGAAAGGAGGAGGTCAAATTAGGGTTGCTGCTCTAGTTAGTAAAGTTATTTACTTGTAATTCGACCCAAGAAGAACAGAAGCACGCTCTGTAGGATTTGAACCTACGACATCGGGTTTTGGAGACCCGCGTTCTACCGAACTGAACTAAGAGCGCTTTCTTTCTTATCCCAATATAAAGGGCTGTATGTAAATAAAAGAATTTTATTTGTAACCCCCACTTTGGATACATATAGTATCATAAAGCATTATGTTATGTATGTCTAATTTTTATTGATCTCAATGGATCCTTCATTACTGCACATGGGAGAAGTAATAGATAGGGATGACAGGATTTGAACCCGTGACATTTTGTACCCAAAACAAACGCGCTACCAAGCTGCGCTACATCCCTTTCAATTGGCCTATAGTGTCATTGTAGAGAATCCCCATCTTGTTTTCCACATCGTGATTTCTCCCATTGATATACAATTGCTCTTGTCATTTCTTTTTCGTCTTATATAACAATATAACATATAATAAAAGAAAAAAGAATCAAATCGATCAAATAGATATAATATAATTAACAATATAATAAAAAATATAAATATCAAAATCGGTAATGTTCAGAAAATAAAGTGAGTGGACACTTTTTTCTGTTGTAAAGAAAGTCAAATATCATCAACAACGACATGTGTATCTGATCATATATGTATTACAATAAAAAAGGAGGATTTTCAATGCGAGATTTTAAAACATATCTCTCCGTGGCACCTGTGTTAAGCACTCTATGGTTCGGGTCTTTAGCAGGCCTATTGATAGAGATTAATCGTTTATTCCCAGATGCGTTAACATTCCCCTTTTTTTCCTTCTAGTTGGGGATGAAGAAGATTATAGATAGAATAAATTATCTGTGACTAACCCTTTTTGTTTTGTTCTTTCTTTCAGTTTTTTAGGATAAAAAAGAAGGAAAGAGAAAGAATCAAAAAAGATTCATCCGCAACGAAACTCAGGTTCACGCTGAATTAATAGAGGGAGAACAAAAATGTAAAGTAAATAATAAAGGTCGCGGACAACAAACGCATACAGGATACTTAAATGAAATACTATAACTAAAACTAATGGATAGTTAGAAATCATCGTATTACTTATATTCTCTATTGATTTGATTGCAATGAAATATTTAATAATTGGGTTTCGAGTCAGCAACTTCTTTTTTTCTTCTTCGTTTCGAAAATAGAAGAGTTGGGTGAATAAAAAAAAAGGGGGGTTTATGGCCAAGGGTAAAAATGTCAGAGTAAAGGTTATTTTGGAATGTAACAGTTGTGTCCGAAACGATATTAATAAGGAATCGCGGGGCATTTCCAGATATATTACTCAAAAGAATCGACACAATACGCCTAGTCGATTGGAATTGAGAAAATTTTGTCCCTATTGTTACAAGCATACGATTCATGGGGAGATAAAGAAATAGAGAAAATGTAACGCGTTTGTAACCCCTCCAAGGAACAGCAATAAATTACATAATATTAATATTAAAATATTAATATAAAAATGGAATAATAAATTATAAAAATAAAACAACCCAATCCTATTTCATCCTATTTTGGTAGGATCGCAAATGAAATTCGAATTAAGAAATACGATTTAAAAGATAAGGAATAAACCATGGATAAATCCAAGCGACTTTTTCTTAAATCCAAGCGATCTTTTCGTAGGCGTTTGCCCCCAATTGGATCGGGGGATCGAATTGATTATAGAAACATGAGTTTAATTAGTCGATTTATTAGTGAACAAGGAAAAATATTATCTAGACGAGTGAATAGATTGACTTTGAAACAACAACGATTAATTACTATTGCTATAAAGCAAGCTCGTATTTTATCTTTGTTACCCTTTCTTAATAACGAGAAACAATTTGAGAGAACTGAATCGACTCCTAGAACCACGGGTCCTCGAATTAGAAATAAATAGATAGGCTATTCCTCAATTGCAATTGAATCAAAATTTCAATATGAACCCCAACTCAGATTTATATTTTGTTCGAAAAATTGGAGAACCCCGATTGGATTGTCACATCATAAGAAAAAATGGCTTCTTTTTTTTAATGTGTTGATTCATTTTTACTTTACTATATTTCTCTTATTTATATTAATTTCTACTCTACCTTCCCGGAGCTCATTCTCCGGGGCCCCACTTAAATCATTACGGTGGATTCCTTCTAATCTTCTTATTTAAGGATCTGATTGGAAATCATGTAAAGACAATTTGTATTTGATATGGCTATTTGTGCAAGTATTTTACGATTAAGAAGCAACTGTCTCTTATACAGATCATGTATGGATCTGCTATAACTATAGGATACCCCAATCTCACGAATTGCTGCATTTATCCGAGTAATCCACAAACGACGAAAATTTCTCTTTTGCCTGCCCCTATCCCGATGAGCAGAACTCAAGGCTCTCATTTTCTGTTGAATAGTATTTCGAGTAAGTCGTGAATGAGTCCCTCGAAAGGTTGATGCAAATAAACGAATTTTTATTCTACGTCTCCGAGCTATATACCCTCGTCTAATTCTGGTCATTGAATCAAATTAAACTTTGATGAATAACTAATTGATTTATTTTCTTTCAGTTATTCTTTTTCCCTTTCCTGGTCTATTAATAACAAAACGGATTCTTCCAATGTATAAAAAAAAATTCCAATGGCTTTTGCTACTATGACCTTCCCAACCACCATTTTTCCAGGCATTTAACCTCGAAATAATAAATTGTATTGATACTAGGTATCAACAAAAAAAATACTAAATTGTAACTCAAGTTGAGTATAGTATAAAGTATCAATAAATAGTAAAGGGAAATGGATAAATAAATAGTGGGTTCCATCGTTTCTACGGCTACTTCTTAAACGGTGAGGTCCTCTCTATACACCGGAGCCCCTTCCACCATTAATCAATGTTATTAGTAACTTGTACAGTTCACATTCTTTGACTCTACCCATGAATTGTACAGTAATAAGTCTTTTCACAATGAGATCTACCCATACAGTAACGGTATTTAATTACAAAGGTTGGCTAGGTAGCTGACCCTGTATAGTCCGTTCTTGCAAGAGTAGGAGCCTAATTCTTTTGCTTCTTAAATATGATTTCCCCCGCTTAATGGATAACCATTTGCTACCACTGGGGAATTGCTTTTCATCTCCAATTGAGGTGATTGGATTTGCACCAATAGAAACCATAAATTTGATACGCAATGGAGGTTTTTTTCTATATTGATTGGAATTCTTCTATCCTATCCTATTCATTGGTACTGGTCATTGATACTGGAAAAAATTGTACTTTATTTTGTTCCGGCTCATGATCTGAACGGGTCGCACATACACCCGAGTACATGTTCCTCGACGCTGAGGACATCCCCGAAGAGCGGGGGATTTTGTTACATTTTTTATTGGCTGTCTTGTGTTTCTAATAAGTTGTTTAATAGTTGGCATACTTAATGGTATAGAAAATGGGCTGGTTTAGATCAATCCTAACCAGATGATTATGAATTCTTTCTATTTTCTTTTTTTTTTACTTTACGCAGATAAAATATTCAATTTAGATTCATCCAAATTATGGTTCGAAATGGATGGAATCGCAGATTTACGTGAAATCCCCGGCATTTTCGATCGCTACCAGATCAACAATTCCATGAGCTTGGGCTTCTGTTGCTGACATAAAAACGTCCCTTTCCATGTCTTCGGATACAACCCATAAGGGGTTACCCGTTCTTTGTACATAAACCCTTGTGAGGGTTTCGCGTAGTTTCAAAAGTTCTTCCGCTTCTAGGACAAATTCTCCTGTTTGTGCCTCATAAAAAGAACTCGCAGGTTGATGGATCATTACCCTGATGATATAACATAATGAATGTTTCCGCGATCTCGTACGATTGATTGGACTAGGCAAAAAGATTAAAGAATAACAAGAAAAAATAAGTATATATATATAATTGAACAACCGTACAGGCATTTTTTGTGCATTGCATACGGCTCCACAATGGACTTTTTACGTTCGTTGAGCAAAAAACGAAATAGGATCCATCAGACCCAAATCGTTAAGTGATCCACTTACCACCCTTCTTTTCGTGGGAGTTCAAAAATACTATGATGGTTCCGTTGCTTTCTATATTTATGATTTATCTCATATGTGATTCAGCAATCCCAAAGTTTCTTTTTGATCCGATCAACTAAAAATAAAAAAAGTAAAAAAAAAAAAATGATCTTGTTTTTTTTTTTTCATTTGAGTATTCTTTCATATTTCATAACATAAATATTGGAAAGAGGCTTCTGGCGTGAAAAATAAAAGTTTGTGACGCTGAAATGAAGCCCGGATAGATAAGATCAAATCATAAATACCCTTTGTCTCATATTACTCGCCCGATATATAATCCCATGTTCTGAAAAAACAATAATGGTTTGTTCATATCGAACTCGAAGTGCCATGCTATTATTACTTAAATATTATCTTACAAATTCTTATTTATATTAAAATATTAAATATGGCGAAGGCATAGTTTTCTTTTTTCTTTCAAACAAAAAACTCATTGGCGCCAAGCGTGAGGGAATGCTATACGTTTCGTAATTTCTCCTCCGACCAGGATGAAAGATCCCATTGAAGCGGCTAATCCCATGCATATTGTATGCACATCTGGTGGCACAAATTGCATAGTATCATAAATTGCGACTCCGGGTATTACCCACCCGCCGGGGGAGTTTATAAACAAATAAAGATCTCTGGTCTCATCCTCTATACTGAGATATACCATCAGGCCAATAAGTTGGTTTGAGATCTCGCTATCAACTTCTTGACCTAAAAAAAGTAATCTTTCTCGATGAAGTCGGTTGATTAGGACAAAATTTTATCCCTTAGGAACCGTACACGCGCCTTTGGATGCATACGGTTCAAAAAAAAAAGAATCAATGTATTGTATTGATTCTACCCTCCTTTACTTTTTTTATAGTAGGACTTTTCTACCTCCTAATGAAGGGGCTTTTTCTTCGATTTTTTTTTAAGAAAGATTTTTTTTGCTCGAATCTCTGTAAAAAATAAAAGAATCCACTAAACTTATCGAATTAACCTCTCATTGATGTATTGTTTCATCGAAATCGAATCCAAATTACGATGTAATTTTCTTGTTCCTGAATGGGCCTCCTCAATTATTTTAGGTTTATGTTCTACTCCGGGTAAATATCTGCCCGATTTCAATTTGCACATATAGGACAAATGCTCCCAATACCACTTTTACTTTTTTCAATTCATTTCGTGCCTTTCTTACAACAAATACGCGATGTAGTCATAATATTATTTCATTGATTGGCAGTTTGAGATCGCCCATATGCTATCAAGTAATCACTTATGATACAAGTGGTAATCATACATATATTACCAATTGGGTATTTTCTGAACGGAGCCTGGATACTTCATTTTATTGGATTGGTCCAACCAAGCCAACCATAAATTTTGATAATTGATAATATTAATATTGATTTCGACCCCCTCAAAAATGGATCTAATTGCATTTCACGCTCCAAATTATTGATGGTTCAAACAATCTTTTTTGGGCGAAACAGAGGGTATCTCGATCGGGGGAGAGAACGGGGAAATCCCATATGACCCAATATGTCTGACAAGTCGCACTATACGTCAACCCAAATTGCATCTTCCTCTCCAGGACTCCGAAAAGGTACTTTTGGAACACCAATAGGCATCAACTGAAAGAAAGGGGGTTAAGTACTATATTTTACTTTGATGTGGAAACGTAATATTTTTATCCCTGGATATTACCAAATAGTAAGACGAAATTAATAAGGGAAAATTATTACAAATGGGTCGGGCTCTTCGAATGATGAACAAGTATCTACGCATTCGCTCATAGAAAATGGGACCAATCCCCCATTGCGTATTGGTACTTATCGGGTATAGAATAGATCTGCTTATCTTTGTTCCTATGAACAGAATTGTTCCATTATTCCCAACGAAAGAAATGGAATTCAATATTCAATAATATGAACCCTTGTTCCAAAATAATCCACTGAAAGGGAGAGGTCCATAGCATAGTCTTTTCCAATGCGATAAAGTTACATAGTGTCTATTTTTCTTTGATAAAGGGGTATTTCCATGGGTTTGCCTTGGTATCGTGTTCATACCGTCGTATTGAATGATCCCGGTCGGTTGATTTCTGTACATATAATGCATACAGCTCTCGTTGCTGGTTGGGCCGGTTCAATGGCTCTATACGAATTAGCCGTTTTTGATCCCTCTGACCCCGTTCTTGATCCAATGTGGAGACAGGGTATGTTCGTTATACCCTTCATGACTCGTTTAGGAATAACCAATTCGTGGGGCGGCTGGAGTATCACAGGAGGGACTATAACGAATCCGGGTATTTGGAGTTACGAGGGTGTGGCTGGGGCACATATTGTGTTTTCTGGTTTGTGCTTCTTGGCGGCTATCTGGCATTGGGTATATTGGGATCTAGAAATATTCTGTGATGAACGTACAGGAAAACCTTCTTTGGATTTGCCCAAGATCTTTGGAATTCATTTATTTCTTTCAGGATTAGCTTGCTTTGGGTTTGGTGCATTTCATGTAACAGGCTTGTATGGTCCTGGAATATGGGTATCTGATCCTTATGGACTAACCGGAAAAGTCCAATCTGTAAATCCTGCGTGGGGGGTAGAGGGTTTTGATCCTTTTGTTCCGGGAGGAATAGCCTCTCATCATATTGCAGCAGGTACATTGGGCATATTAGCGGGCCTATTCCATCTTAGTGTCCGCCCCCCCCAACGCCTATACAAAGGATTACGTATGGGTAATATTGAAACTGTCCTTTCCAGTAGTATCGCTGCTGTCTTTTTTGCAGCTTTTGTTGTTGCTGGAACGATGTGGTATGGCTCCGCAACTACCCCAATCGAATTATTTGGTCCCACTCGTTATCAATGGGATCAAGGATACTTCCAGCAAGAAATATATCGAAGGGTTGGTGCCGGACTAGATGAAAATCAGAGTTTATCAGAAGCTTGGTCTAAAATTCCAGAAAAATTAGCTTTTTATGATTACATTGGCAATAATCCAGCAAAAGGAGGTTTATTTAGAGCGGGCTCGATGGACAATGGGGATGGAATAGCGGTTGGATGGTTAGGACATCCTATCTTTAGAGATAAAGAAGGGCGTGAGCTTTTTGTACGCCGTATGCCTACTTTTTTTGAAACATTTCCAGTCGTTTTGGTAGACGGAGACGGAATTGTAAGAGCCGATGTTCCCTTTAGAAGGGCGGAATCTAAGTATAGTGTCGAACAAGTAGGAGTAACTGTTGAGTTCTATGGCGGCGAACTCGATGGAGTCAGTTATAGTGATCCTGCTACTGTGAAAAAATATGCTAGACGTGCTCAATTGGGTGAAATTTTTGAATTAGATCGTGCTACTTTGAAATCGGATGGTGTTTTTCGTAGCAGCCCAAGGGGTTGGTTCACTTTTGGACATGCTTCGTTTGCTTTGCTCTTCTTTTTCGGACACATTTGGCATGGTGCTAGAACCTTGTTCAGAGATGTTTTTGCTGGTATTGACCCAGATTTGGATGCTCAAGTGGAATTTGGAGCATTCCAAAAACTTGGAGATCCAACTACAAGGAGACAAGTCGTCTGATACAATACTGCTCTTGTATCTTTTGCCTCTATTATATTTTTATTATTTTACTTTGACATAGAGTACCAGAGAAATGTTGATTTGAATCACCGCCCTTTCTTTGACTTTTGACTCTTGTCCTTTCTTAATCTGGGAGATGATCCCAAATGAACAGGTGTGGAAGCTATAATTGTAAACCACGATCAATTTATGGAAGCATTGGTTTATACATTCCTCTTAGTCTCGACTCTAGGAATAATTTTTTTCGCTATATTTTTTCGAGAGCCGCCTAAGGTTCCGACTAAAAAGGCGAAATGATTTTTCATTATCTTACATTATCTTTATCTAAATGGAAGTAAAGTAATGAGCCTCCCAATATGGGAGGCTCATTACTTTACTTCCATTTAGTCCCCGTGTTCCTCGAATGGATCTCGTAGTTGTTGAGAGGGTTGCCCAAAAGCGGTATATAAGGCGTACCCGGTAAAACTTACAAGTAAACCAGATATAAAGATGGCAACTAAGGTTGCTGTTTCCATTATTATCAAATTTCAAAACTATAACGGATCTATGATAAGATCCTTTATTTACAACGGAATAGTATACAAAGTCAACCGATCTCAACCAATGCAATAGGATTTATGGCTACACAAACCGTTGAGGATAGTTCTAGATCTGGTCCAAGACGAACTAATGCAGGGAGTTTATTGAAACCATTGAATTCAGAATACGGGAAAGTGGCTCCTGGGTGGGGAACTACCCCTTTGATGGGGGTCGCAATGGCTCTATTTGCGGTATTCCTATCTATTATTTTGGAGATTTATAATTCTTCCGTTTTACTAGATGGAATTTCAATGAATTAGGTCCATAAAAATCATGAAGTCCTGGCTTTTCAATCCAAAATGAATTACTTAGGACTCTCATTTCTAGTCTATTCTGGCAGTTCGACCGTGAAATTCTTTTGTTTCTGTATTTCCGGAATATGAGTGTGTGACTTGTTATAATTGATCCTATTGATAGTACAGAGAATGGGTCTGTCATCTTGAGAGAGATGAGTTCTGCTTCGTCGGATATTCATTTTTTTATCTGGAGCACGGAATATATGGAATAGATCGAGAAATATTTGAACTATGATTCATACCTACTATTTATACCTCGCGACTGGATTCAAAAAAATTTTAAAGATTGATTTTATCATTATAAATCGAAAGGGTTTTCTTCCTTAAAAATTGGGTTTCTGTTTATTTGTTTATTTTGACCAATGGACAAATAAAATTCCGAATTTTTAG